TCGTTATGTATGGATGATGAGATTCCATTGATACAGAGCCAATTCCAATAGACTTATTGAATGTTCCCATTGGCGTGCATCCAGCAGGAATTGAACCTACGAATTTGCCAATTATGAGTTGGGCGCTTTAACCATTCAGCCATGGATGCTTAACAGGGATCATCGTACATCGTGAATAACCAAATTCCAATTGAAATGAAATCTTTAGGAGGAATCAATGAAACGACATCAATTCAAATCCTGGATCTTCGAATTGAGAGAGATCAAGAATTATCACTATTTCTTAGATTCATGGATCAAATTCGATTCAGTGGGATCTTTCACTCACATTTTTTTCCACCAAGAACGTTTTATGAAACTCTTTGACCCCCGAATTTTGAGTATCCTACTTTCACGTGATTCACAGGGTGCAACAAGCAATCGATATTTCACGATCAAAGGTGTAGTACTGCTTGTAGTAGTGGTCCTTATATCTCGTATTAACAATCGAAAGATGGTCGAAAGAAAAAATCTCTATTTGATGGGGCTTCTTCCTATACCTATGAATTCCATTGGACCCAGAAATGAGACATTGGAAGAATCTTTTTGGTCTTCCAATAGAAATAGGTTGATTGTTTCGCTCCTGTATCTTCCAAAAGGGAAAAAGATTTCTGAGAGTTGTTTCATGGGTCCGCAAGAGAGTACTTGGGTTCTCCCAATAAAGAAAAAGTGTATCATGCCTGAATCTAACCGGGGTTCGCGGTGGTGGAGGAACCGGATCGGAAAAAAGAGGGATTCTAGTTGTCAGATATCTAATGAAACCATAGCTGGAATTGAGATCTCATTCAAAGAGAAAGATAGCAAATATCTGGAGTTTCATTTTTTATCCTATACGGATGATCCGATCCGCAAGGACCATGATTGGGAATTGTTTGATCGTCTTTCTCCGAGGAAGAAACGAAACATAATCAACTTGAATTCGGGACAGCTATTCGAAATCTTAGGGAAAGACTTGATTTCTTATCTCATGTCTGCTTTTCGTGAAAAAAGACCAATTGAGGGGGAGAGTTTCTTCAAACAACAAGGAGCTGGGGCAACTATGCAATCCAATGATATTGAGCATGTTTCCCATCTCTTCTCGAGAAACAAGTGGGGTATTTCTTTGCAAAATTGTGCTCAATTTCATATGTGGCAATTCCGCCAAGATCTCTTCGTTAGTTGGGGGAAGAATCAGCACGAATCGGATTTTTTGAGGAACGTCTCGAGAGAGAATTGGATTTGGTTAGACAATGTGTGGTTGGTAAACAAGGATCGGTTTTTTAGCAAGGTACGGAATGTATTGTCAAATATTCAATATGATTCCACAAGATCTATTTTCGTTCAAGTAACGGATTCTAGCCAATGGAAAGGATCTTCTTCTGATCAATCCAGAGATCATTTCGATTCCGTTAGAAATGAGGATTCAGAATATCACACATTGATCGATCAAACAGAGATTCAGCAACTAAAAGAGAGATCGATTCTTTGGGATCCTTCCTTTCTTCAAATGGAACGAACAGAGATAGAATCAGATCGATTCCCGAAATGCCTTTTTGGATCTTCCTCCATGTCCTGGCTATTCACGGAACCTGAGAAGCGGATGAATAATCATCTGCTTCCGGAAGAAATCGAAGAATTTCTTGGGAATCCTACAAGATCAATTCGTTCTTTTTTCTCTGACAGATGGTCAGAACTTCATCTGGGTTCGAATCCTACTGAGAGGTCCACTAGAGATCAGAAATTGTTGAAGAAAAAACAAGATGTTTCTTTTGTCCCTTCCAGGCGAGCGGAAAATAAAGAAATGGTTGATATATTCAAGATAATTACGTATTTACAAAATACCGTCTCAATTCATCCTTCGGAACCATATCACATCCCGGATCTGGTTCCAAAGGATGAACCGGATATGGACAGTTCCAATAAGATTTCATTCTTGAACAAAAATCCATTTTTTGATTTCTTTCATCTATTCCATGACCGGAACAAAGGGGGATACACGTTACGCCACGATTTTTTTGAATCAGAAGAGAGATTCCCAGAAATGGCGGATCTATTCACTCTATCAATAACCGAGCCGGATCTGGTGTATCATAGGGTATTTGCCTTTTCTATTGATTCCTACGGGTTGGATCAAAAAAAATTATTGAATGAGGTATTCAACTCCAGAGATGAATCGAAAAAGAAATCCTTATTGGTTCTACCTCCTCTTTTTTATGAGGAGAATGAATCTTTTTCTCGAAGGATCATAAAAAAATCGGTCCGGATCTACTGCGGGAATGATTTGGAAGATCCCAAACTAAAAACAGCGGTATTTGCTAGCAACAACATAATGGAGGCAGTCAATCAATATAGATTGATCCGAAATCTGATTCAAATCCAATATAGCACCTATGGGTACATAAGAAATGTATCGAATCGATTCTTTTTAATGAATAGATCCGATCGTAACTTCGAATATGGAATTCAAAGGGATCAAATAGGA